TCTATTCTGTTTACTGAATCACATGAAATTTTATCCAACTCCATATTTGGAATGAAATGTATGAACTACGTTTGAACGGAGGAATAAAGAGAATTTTCTACTTAAATTGGAAGTTGCAACAGATCAAAATGGAAAGGAATTGATAAAACAGTCCTAGAAACAGAATTCTGTCACTTAGACTTATTAAAGTTAAAGTCATAAGGTTTTGTATATAATAGCAAAACAAAAAGGATTTCAATTATACCATTATTATGATATTACATATTCGAATTCGAATTTGAGAAAAATAAAAGGATTCGGTATTTGGGAGATAAATACAAAGACAGAAAAATCAGAAACAACATAGGATCCATTTTTTTAGCACTTAACCGTCTTTATGTTAGAGATTTCGTTATTCAAAAAAAAACGATTCGCAGAGAAGAGAAATATTTCTACTTTACTGATTTTTGAATAGAATATGATTTGAAGTGTATAAGAAGGGTTGCACTTATTAAACACGTATGCGGATAGCTATAATATCCGACTTCTCTTTTATTGCTGGTTCTATTCGGGACAGTCCGGGTCGTGTTCTATCAAAAGAGAATTTCTATTTAATGCAAAATTGAAGTGAAGTAGGATAATTTTATGATAATTACCTATAGACAATATATCTAAATAATAGATATCTGTGTAACAATTTATGTTCTGGGGTTTACATATACTGATATGTTTTGTTATAATTGAAATTGAGAAGGATTTTTTGATTGAAAAAATAAATACTGATTAGTTCTGTCTCAATTTGTATTTTCTTATGTCATTAGGAAAACACAATTTGCGATTCAAATCCCAGAATCGTCATTAATTCGAACTAAGCAGTCAATAGTTAATGGTTCAAGTTTGTCGGCTGAAAATCCACATTTGATTTCTCAATAGAAAAGCCAGAGAATGTTTTTAGCATTGTGGATTTTCCAATACTATACAATCAATCGAAGGGATGGATAAAATCCAAAAAGGGTGTTTCTTTTAGGAAAAGGATTAAGGAAAACAGGAGTCAAAATCCAAATACAATAAAACTTCAGCAATCTGGGAAAATTTTCATCTATTTTGTATTATTTTGGCGGCATGGCCGAGTGGTAAGGCGGGGGACTGCAAATCCTTTTTCCCCAGTTCAAATCCGGGTGTCGCCTGATCAACAAAAAAACTCGAAATCTCTTCTTCTCTTCGGTTCCGCTTATAGAACTTGCAGAATTCTTCCCCGTTAGAAGCAGAGGAAACAGACTGTTAATGCTTTGTTGATTCTAAGCATGTGGTCTGAGGGTTTTCTAAACAAAAAAGAGTGTGAATGCTCGTTCGCATCTAGGATTCAAGGAAATATTCGAATCTACTGGTAGAGGGTCTATCAAGACTTCACGATTCCCTTCTATTACTAAGGGAGTGTCTAATGACTGGATCTTGAATCAGATTGTAGAGCCTGAATAGGAAATCTGATTCAATTAAGAGTTTTGGAAGGAGGTGCAATATACGACGGACTCGCGAGAATCTCCGAGTGCTCAGGTATCCAACCAATATTAGATTGGATTGATAATTGACTTTTATAGAAAAAGGGGCAAACAGAAAGAATTTCTTTGCGGCAACCCCTAGACAAGCCCCCTCTTTCAGAGCGATAATGGGGAAGGGGGGTACCGGATCAAATGGGGAAATAGAGGTCTGTAATAGATAGAGATTTCTGGTTTTTCGTGATTTCTCCCTTGTCTGTTTTTACTTACTAAGGTCAACAAAACAAAAAAAGAATAGGCCTTATTATTCTTATTCCTACATTTTCCCATTCCCTTCGGATCTTACTACGTATTTTGCTTGTGTTTAATCTTTCCCGATTCGAAATCATAATCGATTTATTGGATTGGTTTCTCGATAGTGTTCGGTCAGAATCCCTTTTTGACTCTGCGCCATGGATTCCACTATTATTAGGGAGGAATAATGGAAAAATTCCTTCGTATTTATAGAGATAGGGGACATAATTCACATGGATATAGTAAGTCTCGCTTGGGCTGCTTTAATGGTAGTCTTTACATTTTCCCTTTCACTCGTAGTGTGGGGAAGAAGTGGGCTCTAGAAGTACTACTAATTGAGTTGAGGAATCAAACCGTATCAATCGTTTTATAGATCGTTCTGCAACGCGTTTTGAACTATTTAAAATCAAAATCTCTGAATTTCGAATCCCATTGGACTCCAATGGAGTTATCTATGATATGAATCATACTCTTTCTCTCAAAGAGATATTTCAGTGATTCCCGTGTTTGTATTTCGAAAAGAAAGGGATTCCGATGATTGGAAATTTCTTCTAACCTAAAATTCTTCCGAAATTTTCTATTTCAATCAATGGAATGAGCTCTTACTATCTTTATAGATAGATACTGAGAAAGACTAGACTTTTTTTTATTTCTTTCCCTCTTTATTGTTCAAAGAAGAAGACGTTTTGTTAAGTGTATACGCACTTTCTATGAGAAATGATATAGAGATA